AGAGAAAAAGATTCTTCTGATTTTCTTGTTCCTGAAAATATTCTATCTATCTCCTAGACGCCGTAGAGAATTGAGAATTTTCATGTCTTTCAATTCTCGTACTCGTAATTGGAAAGTTACGGAAGGAAATCCATCATTTTGCAATGAAAACAACATAAAAAACTCTGGACAATTTCGAAATCAGACCAAGCATCTTAATACATATGCAAAAAAATGCATTATTGGCCCACCGTTGATTACAAGATTTAGCTTTTATGAATCGCTATTGGTTTGATACGAATAATGGCAGTCGTTTCAGTATGTTAAGGATACAGATGTATCCACAATTCATTTAGAGTTACTTAATAGCCTATTTCTTATACTATATCTCTATCCCGTGAAATTCTCGAGCCGAAAAATGGATGCATATGCTGTGTTTCATTTTGCTAAATGATATCAATTAAATGGTGTATCAATTCTATAAATTGGATATAGCAATAAATAAATCAGCAAAATTCTTTTATTTTAGATAGAAGAAACATTTCTTCTATCCAAAATAAAAGAATGTACCCTTCTATCCAAATCCAATTTGCATCGATAAAATAAATCCAAATTCCAGATTCCAGCAGTAGATGAATAATTGCAAATTTTTGTGTGTACGAGATTAGAATAACTTCAAAATAACTGACATAATTTTTTATTTTTCCTGATCAGAAAAATACATGAAAAAGAAAGGAGGTAGAAAAATTTTTTGATTTATGGTTAAAGAAGAAAAACAAGAAAACAGAGGTTCTGTTGAATTTCAAGTATTCAGTTTCACCAATAAGATACGGAGACTTGCTTCACATTTGGAATTACACAAAAAAGATTTTTCATCGGAAAGAGGTCTACGAAGACTTTTGGGAAAACGTCAACGTTTGCTGGCTTATTTGGCAAAGAAAAATAGAGTACGTTATAAGAAATTAATAAGTCAGTTGGATATTCGGGAGAAGTAATTTAATTGTTCGAATTTTTTTCTTATTTTATTAAATTAGTAGTCTTATAGTAGTCTTAGATTTTGCATTTTGATGAGCCTCGTTTTTTTTGAGGAATTCATGGAATAATGAATTAAGGAAGAAAGAATAAGAACAAAGATACATAACATAAAAAAAAGAATAGATAAGACGAAATTCGCCCTCCCCCTACATATTTAATTTCCTCTCCTATACAAAAACCAGCAAGACCTACTCCATTGATAATTCCATCAATGACACCTTTATCGAAAAAATGCATTAGTTCGGCTAATCTTCTTATACCCATGATAAAGACCCTACTATAGAAAACATCTATATAACCACGATTACACGACCAGCTGTATATCTTTTTTTTTACTTGATCCAAAAAGTTATTTTTGGGATTTTCTTTTAAAAGGGAATTTTTTAAATTCAAATTCTGAAAAAAAGAATAAGCGGATCCATAGAAGATATATGCTACAAATAGACCAAAAATAGCTAAACTTACAGAAGAAATTGCATTAGTGATAAATTCATATGAATTTATGGAAGAATTTGAATTTTCTTGGAAAAGGTTTATTGAAGGAGTTAGCCACTTTGATAATATGGTTAACTCCGATATTCCATTACCCATTAGTCCATTATCAAAAGGGATTCCTATTAATCCAACGAACAACGTAAAAAGCAGTAATATAAGAAGTGGAAATAGCATAGTATTTCCCGTTTCATGAGGATAGACAAAAGTGTTTTTAGTCCCAAATGGAGTACTAAAGAATCCTATCCTATTTCTTGTATTACCATGAATTTTTGATATATTTTGTGAAAAAAAAGAAACTCCACTCTTCATTGTTGATAAAACAAAATCTCTATTGACTCCTTTGGGTATCCTTTTTCCCCATAGGGATATTGAACCTAATGAACCTTCTTTAGTACTACTATACTTTTGAAAATGAACACGCAAATACCCATCAAAAGTAAGTAAATATACCCGAAACATATAAAATGCAGTTAATCCAGCAGTAAAAGAGGCTATTATTCCAAAATAGGGTGAATACAACCAACTATTACTAAGGATTTCATCTTTGGACCAGAAGCAAGCAAGGGGTGGAATACCACAAAGAGAAAGTGTACCCAATAAAAAAGTAGTTCTTGTAATTGGAACATATTTTCTTAAACCACCCATAAGAACCATATTCTGACTTTTATCTGGTGAATATCCAACAAGAGGTTCCATTGAATGAATAACGGATCCGGATCCCAAGAACAATAAAGCTTTCGAATAAGCATGGGTGATCAAATGGAATAAAGCTGCTTGATAAGAACCTATACCTAGAGCTAACATCATATAGCCTAATTGAGACATTGTAGAATAGGCTAAGCTTCTTTTAATATCTCTCTGAGCAAGAGCTAAAGTAGCTCCTAAGAAGAGTGTTATTGTACCAACTAAAGAAATGAAACTCATTATCAAAGGTAGGGATATGAAAAGAGGAAAAAGTCGAGCTAGAAGAAAAATCCCCGCAGCAACCATAGTTGCTGCGTGTATAAGAGCCGAAATGGGAGTGGGTCCTTCCATCGCATCGGGTAACCATACGTGAAGAGGGAATTGTGCAGATTTGGCAACTGCACCAAGGAATAATAAAAAAGCACATAAAGTAGTAAGTGAGGAATTAATTCCATTATTAGGAATCCAGTTATTAGCTATTTTGAACAAATCCCGAAACTCTAAACTACCTGTTATCCAAAAAAAACCTAAAATTCCTAATAATAGACCAAAATCCCCTACACGATTAGTTACAAAAGCTTTTTGACAAGCACTTGCTGCAATTGGCCGTGTAAACCAAAAGCCTATCAATAAATAGGAACACATACCCACAAGTTCCCAAAAAAAATAAATTTGTATCAAATTTGAACTAGTAACCAATCCTAACATGGAAGTATTAAAAAAACTTATATAAACAAAAAATCTCAAATATCCTTCATCGTGAGACATATAATCATCACTATAAATAAGAACCAAGATTCCTACAGTAGTAATTAGTATTAACATAATAGAAGTAAGGGGGTCAATCAAGTATCCAAATTCTAAGGAAAAATCATTATTGATGGTCCAAGACCATAGATATTGATAAATCGAGCTTCCATTTATTTGTTGAATAGATAAGTGAACTGAGAATACCATAGCTATACTTAAGAGTAAAACACTAGGAAAAGCCCATATGCGACGAAGATTTTTTGTTGCTGTCGGAATAAGAAAAAGTCCAAACCCTATTGACATAATAACTGGAAGTGGGAGAAGAGGGATTACCCAGGCATATTGATATGTATGTTCCATAAGAAAAGAAATAGCAATTTTTAGTTGAAATTTTTCTATAAAATTGTTTCCGATTCACCAAACCTATTCTTATCTCTTTCTGAAGAAATTAAAAATACAAAAAAAAGATTGAATTCCAAAGAAAACCTATATTTATAGGAAATTCTCGAATATTTCTTACCTTACTTCATATAAAAAGGAAATCCTAATGACTAAAATTATCTAAGTTTTAGAATGTCTTGTTTAAGAGACTAAGTATTTTTTTATTTGAATTGGAATTCAATTATGAAATATCGTTGTGAACTTAATTAACTATTTGAATTTTACCTTCTTTTTATCTCCCTATCTTCTTTTTATCTCCCTATCTTATAGGGGGCTTATCGCCCTACCGTATATTTATATAAGTATATTTGATATAGAAATTGATTTAAAAGGGAAAACCTTTGTATATAATATATCGTTGTATATATTGTATATTATTAAAATAAAGTCTAAAATATATATGAAAAATACGCTAAAAAACTCTTGCCTTATCCACATTATCCACATTAAACAAAATGGAATAAAAAATAATTTAGAATTTCAGTATCTTTCAGTATCTAAGTATAAATACTAAAAAAAAAAAAGAAAGAAGGATTGATTTGAAGCAATAGATGTCTTTCACATACAACTAGAAAAAAGAAATCCCCTTTTTGAATGGCAGTTCCAAAAAAACGTACTTCAATGTCAAAAAAGCGTATTCGTAAAAATCTTTGGAAGAAAAAGACTTATTTTTCCATAGTACAATGTTATTCTTTAGCCAAATCAAGACCATTTTCTAGTGGCAACGAGTATCCAAAACCAAAAGGTTTTTCTGGGCAACAAACAAATAAAAAGGTTTTGAAATAATCTGAATTGACCTATTCAAAATTCCAAAGAAATTTCTATTACTTAATATGATATGAATGAATAATTCGGATTAATTAATGAATCCACTTTTATATGTCGAATTGCTCGGTACAATATTATTATCTTAGAATTAACCATTCGGTTATATAGAGCAAAAATTTTTGGTATATTGTGTCCTCAGTATTCTTTTCCTATCAAAGAACTTTTGAGAATAGAATTCTCGTATTTTTTTACGAGAATTCTATTCTCAAAAGTAGAGTATTCTTGCAATAGGATTTACAACTTCTACCTATCTTATTCAAAATTCACAAAAAAAATAGGTTTAGGACTGGTAAATCATATTAATAAGAGCATAATGGCTTTCATTCTAGAAATTTTTCGAAAATACAAAAGTCTTTGTATTTAATGATAAAATTCTAATGTTCCTAGATTCTATAGATTCTCCCAATCTCGACTATTCGCGAGAAAATAACTATAATTTTTTTAAGTTAACTATTATTAGTATTAGCCGCCATGGTGAAATTGGTAGACACGCTGCTCTTAGGAAGCAGTGCTCAAGCATCTCGGTTCGAGTCCGAGTGGCGGCATTCTCGAAAAAGAATACAATAGATTAGAAAATGGATTCAATTTGAAATTTCCAATTTTGTAATGGGACCTCCTCCTTATGCTATTTGCAACTTTAGAACATATACTAACTCATATCTCTTTCTCAACCATTTCAGTTGTGATTATGATTCATTTGATAACCTTATTCATTTGTGAACTTAGGGGATTACGTGATTCGTCAGAAAAAGGAATGATAGCTACTTTTTTTTCTATAACAGGATTCTTAGTTTCTCGTTGGGTTTCTTCGGGACATTTTCCATTAAGTAATTTATATGAGTCATTGATCTTCCTTTCATGGGCTCTGTATATTCTTCATACTATTCCTAAGATACAGAACTCTAAAAATGATTTAAGCACTATAACTACGCCAAGTACTATTTTAACCCAAGGCTTTGCCACATCGGGTCTTTTAACTGAAATGCATCAATCTACAATACTAGTACCTGCTCTACAATCTCAGTGGTTAATGATGCATGTCAGTATGATGTTACTAAGCTATGCAACTCTTTTGTGCGGATCCTTATTATCCGCCGCTCTTTTAATCATTAGATTTCGAAAGAATTTCGATTTTTTTTCTAATAAAAAGAAAAAAAATGTTTTAAGTAAAACATTTTTCTTTAGTGAGATTGAATATTTCTATGAAAAAAGAAGTGTTTTAAAAAACACCTCTTTTCCTGCATTTCCAAATTATTACAAATATCAATTAACTGAGCGTTTGGATTCTTGGAGTTATCGTGTCATTAGTCTAGGGTTTACCCTTTTAACCATAGGTATTCTTTGTGGAGCAGTATGGGCTAATGAGGCGTGGGGATCCTATTGGAATTGGGATCCTAAGGAAACTTGGGCATTTATTACTTGGACCATATTTGCAATTTATTTACATAGTAGAACAAATCCAAATTGGAAGGGTACGAATTCAGCACTTGTAGCTTCGATAGGATTTCTTATAATTTGGATCTGCTATTTTGGTATCAATCTATTAGGAATAGGCTTACATAGTTATGGTTCATTTACATTACTATCTAAATGATTACATAACATAAAAACCTTCATAAAATGCTGATTTTTTCATTTTTGTTTGATTTGAGAACCCCTTGAACGTCTTTTCAAAGGGTTCTCAAAAATTCGAGATAGATCTAATTAAACTTTTTTACTTTTTTCTGAGTTTTTTGGTTTTCCACTATGGAATATATGGACTAGTTAAAAAAAGAAAATCCTATTTAGGATAATAATTGGATAGGAGAGCCTCTACCCTGTCAACGGATAGCGAGAGAACAAAATCTGGATAAATACCAATTCCTATTACTGGTAAAAAGATACAGATTAAAATAAAAAGTTCTCGTGGTCCAGAATCCACAAAATTTGCGTTTGGAACATGAAATAGCTTGTATCCATAGAACATCTGGCGTAACATGGATAATAAATAAATAGGAGTTAATATCATTCCAACTGCCATGAGAAAAGTAATTAGCATTTTTGGCATTAACATAAATTTTGGACTAGTAATTAGTCCAAAAAATACTACTAATTCTGCAACAAAACCGCTCATTCCTGGCAAGGCAAGAGAAGCCATTGAAAAGCTACTAAACATGGTAAAAATTTTTGGCATTGGGATAGATATCCCCCCCAGTTCTTCGAGATAAACAAGACGCATTCTATCACAAGCCGTTCCCGCCAAGAAAAAAAGTGTAGCACCAATAAATCCATGGGATAATATTTGTAAAATAGCTCCATTTAGTCCAATGTTGGTTATGGAACCAATTCCTATAATTATGAAACCCATGTGAGATACAGAGGAGTAGGCTATTCTTTTTTTGAAATTTCGTTGGCCAAGAGAAGTTGAAGCTGCATAGATTATTTGCACCGCTCCTATTATTACTAACCACGGAGAAAATAGATAATGAGCATGAGGTAACAATTCCATATTTATCCGAATCAATCCGTATGCTCCCATCTTTAATAGGATTCCCGCTAAAAGCATACATGTACTGTAATGTGCTTCCCCATGGGTATCTGGTAACCACGTATGCAGAGGTATAATCGGCAATTTGACAGCATAAGCAATAAGGAAGCCAAAATATAAAAGTATTTCCAATGTTGCAGGGTATGATTGATTAATCAATCTTTCTAAATCTAATCCAGGTTCGTTGGAACCATATAAGCCCATACCCAGAACTCCGATTAAGAAAAAAATGGAACCGCCTGCAGTATACAAAATAAACTTGGTAGCTGAATACAAACGCCGCTTTCCCCCCCACATGGATAAAAGTAAGTAAACAGGAATTAATTCTAACTCCCACATGATAAAAAAAAGTAAAAGGTCTCGTGAAGAAAATAATCCTATTTGACCACTATACATTGCTAGCATCAGGAAATGGAATAATCGCGAATTCCGGGTAACTGGCCAAGCCGCTAAAGTAGCTAAAGTAGTGATAAATCCTGTCAATAAAATAGATCCTAATGAAAGTCCGTCGATTCCCAATCTCCAGTGAAAATCGAAAACATCTATCCATTTATAATCCTCCTTTAATTGCATTAAAGGATCCTCCAATTGGAAATGATAACAGAATGCATAAATCATTAGAAGGAATTCTAATAAACAAATGGATATAGTATACCATCTAACGATTTTATTTCCTTTATGAGGTAAAAAGAAAATTAATGAACCTGCAAATATCGGCAAAACAACAAGTATTGTTAACCAAGGGAAATAACTCATGATAAAGTAATAAAGACAAGATACGTTTTGACCAGAAAAGCCCATGCTCGATTATTTCGAGCACAGGCTTCTTCGGTAAAGAGGAATCGGACGATTCAAGTGGAATTTTTTGTAACGTATCAATAAGATAGAGCCATGCTGCGGGTTGTTTCAGGCCCTAAATAAACGCGGACACTTAAAAAATCCGTTGGGCAGGCGGATTCGCATCTTTTACAACCCACACAATCCTCGGTTCTCGGCGCAGAAGCTATTTGCTTGGCTTTACATCCATCCCAAGGTATCATTTCTAATACATCTGTTGGACAAGCTCGTACACATTGAGTGCATCCTATACATGTATCATAAATTTTTACAGAATGTGACATTGGATCTATAAATTTAGCTTTTCAACATAAAAATTTTCTATCTGGTAAAATCTAAAAAAATTAGTACTATATAAGTTAGATGTATTGTAGACACCAGACGAAGCAATGGTTTATCCAAATTTAATAAATAATGCAATATATTTCTTTTCTTAATCTGTTTGTGAGAAAGCGTGAAAAGAGCCAAGAGACTTGAATTTAAGGCTTCAACAATCAAAATTATACAAATTCTACATATTAATTCGAATTAGCCAATAAATTGGCTATCATCTTTTCAATATAAATTATTGCAATATTCAAATTGCAATATCAATGAATTTCAAAAATGCAATATTCAATAAGTAAAAAAGAATACTCTGAAATAACCTACTCCAAAAATGGATATTCTCAAATAATAAATAATAAGAAAATAAGATTCGATTTCTATTCATCTTAAGGTTCCATATTATTATATATGTGCCTTTGTTTAGAGGACTCTCTAATTATTCAAAAAATTAGATTGATTGATACGAGTAGATTTCCTGTTACGATGGATGGAAGAAAGAATGGCTAGTCCAATAGCTGCTTCAGCAGCCGCAAGGGCTATAACAAAAATTGCGAAAATGTCTCCTTTTAATTGGCGACTATCAAATAGATCAGAAAATGTTACGAGATTTAGATTAATGGAATTCAGTATAAGTTCAAGACATATTAGAGCTCTAACCATGTTTCGGCTTGTGATCAAGCCATAGATACCAATCGAAAATAAATAGACACTCAAAAAAAGTACCTGCTCAAACATCATTAATTAACTCCTTATCAATCTCGATTCATTTCAATATATATGAGAACAAGAATTGAACCGATTCAATTAATTAGAATAGAACAATTACGCAACAAAAGCGAAAGGGGGGTATTTGTTGTGTTGGCAGTAGATGGGTTTTACTAAATAAAAACTGTGATTCTTTAGTTGTTTATTTTAGATTTGAAATGAAATTCTAAGAATTTTGATTCATTCTAAGTATTTCTTATTGTCGAGCCATAGTAATTGCACCTATTAAAGAAACTAGAAGAATTAGGGAAATGAGTTCAAACGGAAGATAAAAATCGGTTGCTAAATGAATACCAATTTGTTGAACGTTATTTATGAGACCTTGTTCTACTATTTGGTTTGATCTTGTAGTCCAAAGAATTCCATACCATGACGTATCTGGGATAGTTGTCATTAGTGAAAAAGGAATAGTTATACAAACGAGTGAAGTAAACCCATCTCCAATAGTCCAATAATTTTTATCTTTAGACCACTCTGAGCCATTTATAAACATTACAGCAAATATGATCAAGACATTTATGGCTCCCACATAAATAAGAAGTTGTGCGACAGCTACAAAGTAGGAATTCAATAAAAAATAAAATAAGGATATACAAACAAGAACTAATCCCAGCGAAAATGCAGAATAAATTGGGTTGGTAAGTAATACTACTCCTAGACCTCCTAGTAGAAGAACAAATCCCCCAAATAGTACAAGAATCTCATGTATTGGTCCAGGTAAATCCATTATGGATAAGAAGAAATTAATAGTATAAAATTTTTCATGAACTGACTAAAAGCTTTAAGGAAGGAAAAAGGGATTAGGATATTTTTTTGTATATATATAAGTTGTAGAGTTAGAAATCGCATCATGAAAATCTACTCTCATTTTAAATCAGGAATAATTTGCAATAAGCAATAGTTATTCATTTTTCTTTCTAGTTAGTAAAATCCAATACAATAGTTTTTACTAACAAAAAAAATTCTAGTACCTAGTAATCAGTAATTGTTCTTGAATTCCAAGATTTTTCTTCGTCTATTTTACTTTGAGGCGAATTCCTAATTGTTTGAATTGTGTAATCATCCATTATGGAGATTGGTAACCGACTCAAAGCTATTTGATTGTAATTCAATTCATGACGATCATAAGTAGAAAGTTCATATTCTTCAGTCATTGATAAACAGTTTGTCGGACAGTATTCAACACAGTTACCACAAAATATACAAACTCCGAAATCAATACTATAATTAAGCAATTGTTTCTTTTTAATATCTTTTTCAAATCTCCAATCCACAAGGGGTAGATCTATCGGGCATACGCGAACACATACTTCACAAGCAATACATTTATCAAATTCAAAGTGTATTCGCCCCCGGAAACGCTCCGATGTAATTGATTTTTCATAAGGGTAGTGAATCGTTATAGGTAAACGATTTGTGTGGGATAAGGTAATTATGAAACCTTGACCAATGTATCTTGCGGCGCGTATTGTTTGTTGACCATAACTAATGAACCCAGTTATCATAGGGAACATATTCTAAATATCTATGAAAAAGGTATGTTTCTTTCTCTTGTTTGAGAGAACTTTTGTGTTGAAAATATTCTTACTGTTATTGTATTATCTTGTTTATAGTGAAACTAGTTGGGAAGAAGTTGTTAATAAGAGATTGCCCAGAGAAATGGGTAAAAGAAATTTCCATCCAAGATTTAATAACTGATCCATTCTCATCCTGGGTAAAGTCCATCTTATTGTGATAGAAACGAAGAGAAAAAAATAAGCTTTAGTTAATGTAATAAGGATACCCATTATCATTTCCAAAATTCCAACCATTTTATTCATTTGGAAAAATCCAAAAAGGGATATATAGGGAATAGAGAAATTCCACCCGCCTAAGTAGAGAACTGTTACAAATAAAGCGGAAACTAATAAATTTAGGTACGAAGCAAGATAAAATAAACCATATTTAATACCAGAATATTCGGTTTGATAACCTGCTACTAATTCTTCCTCTGCTTCTGGTAAATCAAAGGGTAATCTTTCACATTCTGCCAAAGAAGAAATTAGAAAAACTAGAAAACCTATAGGCTGACGCCAAAGATTCCATCCAAAAAAACCATATTTTGACTGTGCTTCAACTATATCAACTGTACTTGAACTGTTAGATAATCATAGTCGATGATAACATCACAGTTCCCACCGCTATTCCAAAACCGTACATGAAACCTTAGTTTCATACGGCTCCCCTATGATCAGAAAAAAGGAAAGGATTGTTTCGTTTCTATTCCCTGGGCGTAGATAGAATTAGGTAAGATAAAATTGATTGGAAAGCCCTAAATTAGACCAAGCAATTCCGTCTGCTAGAATAATAAAAAAGCGCTTCTGAATTGATCTCATCCTTTATATAATAAAATGAGAATTTTTCTTTATTCGGTAATAACTTAATATTGGAATAAAACACTATAGCTATTAATAAATGGAAAGATTTGGGTATTTGTTCATAAAGACCTTTTTTTGTATTGGATTCCATATCTTTTGTCCTATTCTTCTTTCCCCGGGAGGGGGCTACTTATACTTAAAAAGAAAAAAGGAATAAAGGGTTAATTCGTTCTTGATAGCCATTTCCTTAACAAGTGAATGGGAACATACTCTGGATCGGAATACAAAGAAAGTACTACTTGATCATTTCCACCAATTTCAAGTTCTTATTATGATTCCTTTTATGAGACAAAATGTCTAATGATTTAGATTCTCTCATTACTAATCCTTTATGTACTTTAGTGTTCCTAACCCCTCACTAACTTTTGATGGATTCTCTTATGGTTATAAGTTATAGTAATAACTAAAAATATTCTAGTAATGGAATTCCATATCGTGAAGATATCCATATCGCAAATCCTTTATTCTTGCCCGCTTCAAGATATGATGACTAATCAAACAATCTCAACCTTGGGGTAAAGAGTTTACACTGCTTATGTTTACTTCAACTTTTTTCTTGTACGTAGGAAATGAGATTTTTTCTTTTTACTACAAATTAATAAGCTGTTTTGTTTCACTCATATAGCTATCTAGTTTAACTTAGCAACCTGAATACAGAAAAAGAAAAGGAGAATTAAGTATTCAATGTATTTTAGAGGAAAAAGATCCAACTTTAACGAATCACACGTAGAGATATTGCTAGCACACAAAAAGTTAATGGTATTTCATAACTAATAGATTGAGCAGCTGCTCGTAGACCGCCTAAAAAAGAATATTTATTATTTGAGCTATATCCTGCCATAAGAAGACCAATAGGAGCAATACTTGAAATGGCAATCCATAAAAAAACACCAATACTGAGATCAGCTAAAACAAAACGATATCCCAAAGGGATAACTAAAAAACTTAATAAAACGGATATGACTGCTATAGAGGGTCCAATGCTAAATAAAGGAATCTCCCCTCGGGATGGGAGGATATCCTCTTTAAAAATAAGTTTAGCTCCATCTGCTATAGCTTGAAGCAGTCCCAGGGGGCCGGCATATTCAGGACCAATACGTTGTTGTATCGATGCGGATATTTCTCTTTCTAACCACACAATTACGAGTACCTCTATTGTGATCCCCAGTAGGAGGGTCAAAATGGGTAGAATCCATATCAGTCCATAGACTTCTTTTAATAATTCTAATTTCGAAAAAGAATTGATAGTTTCCACCTCTACCCTATCTATTATCATTTCAACGATCAACTTCCCCCATAATGATATCTATACTACCTAATATCGTCATGATATCAGCCAATTTCATTTTTTTAACTAGCTGAGGAAGAATTTGCAAATTAATAAAACCGGGTGGACGGATTTTCCACCTCCAGGGGAAAAGACTATCATCTCCTACCAGATAAATTCCTAATTCACCTTTTGGAGCTTCTACTCTGACATAAAGCTCTTGCTTTGATAATTCAAAATTAGGTGAGGGTTTTTTACCAAGAAATCGATATTCAAAATCATTCCATTCGGAATTCTTTCCTTTATTAAAGCGTCGGGCTTCTAAATTCTCATAAGGTCCTCCAGGAATTTTCTCTATAGCCTGTTGAATAATTTTGATGGATTCTCTCATTTCACCGATTCGTACTAAATAGCGAGCTAATGAATCTCCTTCTTTTTGCCATTGTATTTTCCAATCAAATTGATTGTAAGACTCATAAGGATCAATTTTACGAAGATCCCATTGTATTCCAGAAGCTCGTAACATTGGTCCTGATAAGCCCCAATTTACCGCTTCTTCTCCGCTAATAAAACCGACTCCTTCAACTCGTTCTAAAAAAATAGGATTCCGTGTAATAAGTTGTTGATATTCAACAACTCCTCGTAAAAAATAATCACAGAAATCTAAACATTTATCCATCCACCCATAAGGTAGATCGGCAGCTACTCCTCCGATACGAAAGTAATTATGCATCATTCGCATACCAGTAGCAGCCTCAAATAGATCATATATCAATTCTCTCTCTCTAAAAATGTAGAAAAAAGGAGTCTGTGCGCCGAGATCCGCCATAAAAGGTCCAAGCCATAACAAGTGAGAAGCTATACGGCTCAATTCTAACATAATTACCCTAATATAGCTGGCTCTTTGAGGTATTTGAATATTCTCCAAGAATTCTGGTGCATTTACCGTTATTGCTTCTGTAAACATAGTAGCTAAATAATCCCACCGTGTTACATAAGGCAAGTATTGTATAATAGTTCTGTTTTCCGCGATTTTTTCCATTCCTCTGTGTAAATAGCCTAATATGGGTTCACAATCAATAACATCTTCACCATCGAGAGTCACGATCAGTCGAAGAACACCATGCATTGATGGGTGTTGAGGACCCATATTGACTATCATGAGATCTTTTCTTGTAAGCGGTAAAGGTAAACTCATATTCTTTCTTCCTTAATTCATTATTCCATGAATTCCTCAAAAAAAACGAGGCTCATCAAAATGCAAAATCTAAGACTACTATAAGACTACTAATTTAATAAAATAAGAAAAAAATTCGAACAATTAAATTACTTCTCCCGAATATCCAACTGACTTATTAATTTCTTATAACGTACTCTATTTTTCTTTGCCAAATAAGCCAGCAAACGTTGACGTTTTCCCAAAAGTCTTCGTAGACCTCTTTCCGATGAAAAATCTTTTTTGTGTAATTCCAAATGTGAAGCAAGTCTCCGTATCTTATTGGTGAAACTGAATACTTGAAATTCAACAGAACCTCTGTTTTCTTGTTTTTCTTCTTTAACCATAAATCAAAAAATTTTTCTACCTCCTTTCTTTTTCATGTATTTTTCTGATCAGGAAAAATAAAAAATTATGTCAGTTATTTTGAAGTTATTCTAATCTCGTACACACAAAAATTTGCAATTATTCATCTACTGCTGGAATCTGGAATTTGGATTTATTTTATCGATGCAAATTGGATTTGGATAGAAGGGTACATTCTTTTATTTTGGATAGAAGAAATGTTTCTTCTATCTAAAATAAAAGAATTTTGCTGATTTATTTATTGCTATATCCAATTTATAGAATTGATACACCATTTAATTGATATCATTTAGCAAAATGAAACACAGCATATGCATCCATTTTTCGGCTCGAGAATTTCACGGGATAGAGATATAGTATAAGAAATAGGCTATTAAGTAACTCTAAATGAATTGTGGATACATCTGTATCCTTAACATACTGAAACGACTGCCATTATTCGTATCAAACCAATAGCGATTCATAAAAGCTAAATCTTGTAATCAACGGTGGGCCAATAATGCATTTTTTTGCATATGTATTAAGATGCTTGGTCTGATTTCGAAATTGTCCAGAGTTTTTTATGTTGTTTTCATTGCAAAATGATGGATTTCCTTCCGTAACTTTCCAATTACGAGTACGAGAATTGAAAGACATGAAAATTCTCAATTCTCTACGGCGTCTAGGAGATAGATAGAATATTTTCAGGAACAAGAAAATCAGAAGAATCTTTTTCTCTATTCACTACCATTCCGCGTCTTCGACTTCTATTAGTTTCTTTTCTTCTTTAATGCAATAGCTATAGTTTGATATAGAATCCATTTCTCAAAGTAATGGAAACCATTCTCTTATAGGAAATGGTTCGAAAATAGCTATTCCACCTTTTAGGTTTAGGTATCGTGAAAAGTGATACCTGTGAAGATCGTGCATTTCAGTCACATTCAGATCCTTTTTTCGAGTCCATGATATAACCAAATTGGATGGATCTTCCACCCGTTTAGCTAAGAAAGAATAGATGCAGAGGTGGATAATAGATCGATATGAAGATCATGAGCTGCCCCATAATGAAACCGCCAGTAGTCGCGAA